TTGGTTCATCCGACACGTACACGTCATGGGCATCCCGCTTTTCTATGTTCTATAGATTTGTATGTAACTATTGAGAGTGAAGATATTCTACATAATGTGAATATTCCCCCCAAAAGTTTTCTTTTAGTTCAAAACGATCAATATGTAGAATCCGAACAAGTGATTGCGGAGATTCGCGCAGGAACATCTACTTTGAATTTGAAAGAGAAGGTTCGCAAACATATTTATTCTGATTCAGATGGAGAAATGCACTGGAGTACTGATGTGTATCATGCACCTGAATTTACATATGGGAATGTTCATTTATTATCAAAAACAAGTCATTTATGGATATTATTAGGGGAGCCGTGCCGTTCCAGTCTAGTCTCCCTTTCGATCCACAGGGATCAGGATCAAAAGAGTGCGCATTCCCTTTCTGTCAAGCGAAGATCTATTTCCAACCTCTCAGAAACTAATGATCGGGCGAGACAAAAAATCTTTAGTGCGCATTTTTCTGGTCAAAAAGAAGATAGGATTGCTGATTATTCAGACCTCAATCGAATCATATGTACTGATCATTCTAATCTCGTATATCCGGCTATTCTACCTATTCTAGCCGAGAATTCGGATTTTTTGTCAAATTTATTATCAAAGAGGCGAAGAAATCAATTCATCATTCCACTCCAATCGATTCAAGAACGCAAGAAGGAACTAATGCCCTGTTCAGGTATCTCGATGAAAATCCCCACAAATGGTATTTTCTGTGGAAATAGTATTATTGCTTATTTCGACGATCCTCGGTACAGAAGAATGAGTTCGGGCAGTACTAAATATGGGACTCTAGAAATGCATTCAATCGTGAAAAAAGAGGATTTGATTCAGTATCGAGGAGTGAGGGAATTTCGACCAAAACACCAAAAGAAAGTAGATCGATTTTTTTTCATTCCCGAAGAAGTGCATATCTTACCCGGATCTTCTTCCATTTCCATAATGGTACGGAACAATAGTATCATTGGGGTAGATACACAAATCACCTTAAATATAAGAAGCCGAGTAGGCGGGTTGGTCAGGGTGGAGAAAAAAAAAAAAAGAATTGAACTGAAAATCTTTTCTGGAGATATATATTTCCCTGGAAGAGCAGATAAGATATCCCGACATAGCGGCGTTTTGATACCACCAGGAACAAGAAAAACAAATGACAAGGAATCCAAAACAGTGAAAAATTGGATCTATGTCCAACGGATTACGCCGAGCAAGAAAAAGTTTTTTGTCTTGGTTCGACCTGTCGTCACATATGAAATAATGGACGGTATAACTTTGGCCACACTTTTCCACCCCGATCTATTGCAGGAAAGAGATAATGTGCAACTTCGAGTTGTCAATTATATCCTTTATGGAAATGGCAAACCAATTCGAGGAATTTCTGACACAAGTATTCAATTAGTTCGGACGTGTTTAGTTTTGAATTGGAACCAAGACAAAAAAAGTTCTTCTAGTGAAGCAGCCCGCGCTTCTGTTGTTGAACTAAGGACAAACGATTTGATTCGTCATTTCCTAAGAATCGACTTCGTAAAATCCCCCATTTCGTATATCGGAAAAAGGAATGATCCTTGGGGTTTAGGATTGCTCGCTGATAATGGATTAGATTGGACCAATATCAATCCCTATTCCAAGGCAAGAATTCAACAAACCCTTAACCAAAATCAAGGAACTATTCATACATTTTTGAATAGAAATAAGGGATGTCAGTCGTTGAGCATTTTGTCATCATCCAATTGTTCTCGAATGGACCCAGTCAACGGTGCAAAATATCACAACGTCATACAAGAATCAATTCAAGAGGATCCTCTAATTCCAATTAGGAATTCATTGGGTCCTTTAGGAACATCCCTTCCAATTGCGAATTTTTATTCATTTGATCGGTTACTAACTCATAATCAGATCTTAGTAACTAACTATTTGCAACTTGACAATTTAAAACAGCCCTTTCAAGTATTAAAATTGAAATATTATTTAATTGCGGAAAATGGGAAAATTTATAATCCAAATCCACGCAGTAAGATTCTTTTGAATCCATTGAATTTGAATTGGTATTTTCTCCACCACAATTATTGTGCAGAGACATCTAAAATAATGAGTCTTGGACAGTTTATTTGTGAAAATGTCTGTATAGCCAAAAAAAGACCCCCCCTCAAATCGGGTCAAGTTATCCTTGTTCAAGTTGATTCTGTAGTAATACGATCAGCTAAGCCTTATTTAGCCACCCCGGGAGCAACTGTTCGTGGCCTTTATGGAGAAACTTTTTACGAAGGAGATACATTAGTTACATTTCACTATGAAAAATCGAGATCCGGTGATATAACACAAGGTCTTCCAAAAGTAGAACAGGTATTAGAAGTGCGTTCCGTTGATTCAATATCGATGAATCTAGAAAGGAGGGTTGAGAGTTGGAACAAATGTCTAACAAGAATTCTTGGAATTCCTTGGGGATTCTTGATTGGTGCTGAGCTAACTATAGCGC